GATACAAAAGGCATTCAAATTCAAATTGCAGGTCGGATTGATGGAAAAGAGATTGCACGTATTGAATGGATACGAGAAGGCAGGGTTCCCCTCCAAACCATTGGAGCTAAAATTGATTATTGTTCCTATAGTGTTCGAACTATCTATGGTGTGTTGGGGATAAAAATTTGGATATTTATCGACAAGGAATACTAAAATCTTACTTTTACAAATTAAACCCCTCCTTTCTTTTTTTTCAAAGCCATCAATTAATTCTTTTAATTCTATAGGGCTGAATAAAAATTCGATTGACCCTTTGATAAAATTGCTATGCTTAGTGTGCGACTCGTTGGTTGTTTAGGGTTAGGATTAAACACGATTATCCCTGCTCCCCAGTATGAATGAATAAGTAGAGACATACTAACCACCTCATCACTTCGCATTATCTCAATTTAAAAAATCAGCCAAAATTTGATAGAATGATCATACCTTTGTAGCGGCTGAAACCTTTTTTGTTTCTGAACAAAAATCTTTGTAAAAACAAAAGATAGAAGAAAAATGTAGATAAACGGAAGGATGAGAGAACGAGAGAAAAAAAATGATATAGAATTCCAATATGTAAGGTCAATAAATCATCTTATAAATTAAAACAGGGCAGTGTAATATAGCATGAATCAAGATTCATCCTAAGTAAATGACTTTTATTCTGCCTAGAGCAAAACACAAAAATCAAGAGCTTTGAGCCAAAAAAGACTGAGAAAATTGACTCAAGAACAACTTTCAAGACTAGCTCCATTGTAAAACTAAGACCTAAGCATTAAGTAAGAAGCGATGGGAACGACGGAAGCTGTGAATGCAAAAGATTCTATGGAAAAGGAAATCTTACAGATTCGCTGGTCGGGATGGCGGAAGGAAGCCCAGATGAATTGATCTATTCTTCGAAGGCACACAAAAAGTCTAAAACTGAAACAGAAGAGTAAATATTCGCCCGCGAAAACTTGATTTTTTTGAATCCTTTTAGTCGCGAGGAGCCAGATGAGAAGAAATTCTCACGTCTGGTTCTGTAGTAGGGATGGAATTCAGAAACAACTATCAACTATAACCCCAAAAGAACCAGATTCCGTAAACAACATAGAGGAAGAACGAAGGGAATTTCTTATCGGGGGAATCATATTTGTTTCGGTAAATATGCTCTTCAGGCGCTTGAACCTACTTGGATCACATCCAGACAAATAGAAGCAGGTCGACGAGCAATGACACGAAATGTACGTCGTGGTGGAAAAATATGGGTACGAATATTTCCAGACAAACCAGTTACAGTAAGACCTGCAGAAACACGTATGGGTTCGGGTAAAGGATCCCCCGAATATTGGGTAGCTGTTGTTAAACCAGGTCGAATACTTTATGAAATGAATGGAGTAACAGAAAATGTAGCTAGACGGGCAATTTCAATAGCAGCATCAAAAATGCCTATACGAACTCAATTCATTATTTCGGGATAAAGTATAAAAAGAACAATCAACAAAAATGGTTCTTCATTATGAAAAAATGGCAAATTTCTTTTTTTTTTTTTGAGATAAACAATATTTCTTTTTTTTCTTTGTCCTTTGCATTGAAAGAAAAAATTTTAAAATCGTATGATTCAACCTCAGACCCATTTAAATGTAGCCGATAACAGCGGGGCCCGAGAATTGATGTGTATTCGAATCATAGGCGCTAGCAACCGTCAATATGCTCATATTGGTGACATTATTGTTGCTGTAATCAAAGACGCAGTACCAAATATGCCCCTAGAAAGATCAGAAGTTGTCAGAGCTGTAATTGTACGTACTTGTAAAGAACTCAAACGAGACAACGGTATGATAATACGATATGATGACAATGCTGCAGTTGTTATTGATCAAGAAGGAAATCCAAAAGGAACTCGAATTTTTGGTGCGATCGCCCGTGAATTAAGAAAACAAAATTTTACTAAAATAGTTTCCTTAGCTCCCGAGGTATTATAAAACTATGTTTCTAGTAAGTTATTTGAAAAAAATAGATATAGATTAAGAGATAGATTGTATCTCACGCATATACCTTGAAAACAAAAAACATGTTGATTATATCAAATAATGAGTTACCAACAATTTTAGGCATAATGGGTAGAGACACTATTGCTGAGATATTAACCTCTATACGAAATGCTTATATGGATCAAAAAAGAGTGGTTCGAATAACATCGACTAATAGTACCGAAAGTGTTGTAAAAATACTTTTACGAGAAGGTTTTATCGAAAACATGAGAAAACAGCGCGAAAACCATAAAAATTTTTTGGTTTTAACGCTGAGACACCAAAGGGCTAGAAAAAAGCCCTATAGAAACCTTTTCAATTTAAACCGAATCAGTCGACCGGGTTTACGAATCTATTCTAACTATCAACGAATTCCTCGAATTTTAGGCGGGATGGGGATTGTAATTCTGTCCACTTCTCGAGGTATAATGACCGACCGAGAGGCTAGACTAGAAGGAATCGGCGGA